GAATCCTAAGATTTCACCGGTCAAGCTTTCAAAGAGCAGATTCTCGGTGACATCGATTTACCAGTGGAAATAGGGCCTTACACTTTCGAGGTGTAATTTCAAGTGCTGACCCGAAAGATACAACTTTATCCTAGGACGTCCGTGGGTTCATTCTGCAGGGGCGGTCCCCTCAAGCCTTCATCAGAAAATAAAATACATCGTTCGGGATCATCTGGTAACAGTTCATGCAGAAGAAGACCTTACAGTCCTCCGATCCCCAGCAATTCCTTACATAGACGTGGAGAACGACATAGTCCCTAATGCGTGGAACGCATTCGAGCTTGTTCAAGCAAATTATGTCGCAGAAGGATCAGTCCCAGCAAGACCCAAGATTTCCGCCAATAGCATGATGGTTGCTAAGGTGATGTTGAACAGTGGTTATAAACTCGATTCTGGGTTGGGCCGCTGTAGATTGGATTTTTGAGGTCGCTGGTAGGTAGAGAGGAGATTGTAGCAGTACAACGCCAACCATTACTGCCAAAGCTACTGTTCGATTCGCGGGCTGGAGCTTGAGAGGATCGAAGACGTCAGGTTGCCTGAAGGCTTCGGAAATCATTTCGTGCGTCTGATTCGGGTGAACGCACGGGAACCCAAGCTGTAATGTAAAAAGGGACAATTCATAGCTTTCTCGCATCGCGTCCCCCAGTCCCATTACCCGCTCCGGTGATCTTAGCAGCTTGGCGGTGTACCCCCGATTGGGAGCCATTGCCGAAGAAATCGTTAAAGGCAACTGGCCGAGCCCGGCAAAAAGAGGTTTCCAGAGCGAAAGCGCTTGAAGTTGAATATTCTTCCGCGAGGCGGGGCCCTTCAAGCACGCTTTATTTTGTAAAATACTTTGAAGTTTGGACAACGGGTTGATCCACTGTTGTAGATGAGAGAGTGGACCACTTGCAATATCCTCCTTCAGCGCCTTCGGAAAGCGCCGCCAACCATTCGGACGAAGAGTCGGGGTCGAAGAACTAGGTTTGTTGCTACTACTACTTCTACTAGAAGTACCATAATCGGGCCGCTTGAGGCACTCTTTATTGTGTGCTCTGAGGAACTCCTGGTTAGAAGTCACCTTGAGTCCGCTAAAAGACTAGGGCTATGGTAACTAAACCGGTGTCGGTACCTACGACTGTGGAATGCTTTTTTTTTATGTTATTAAAAGAGGAACTCAAAGTCTAGTTTGACTTCAGCCATAGTGGACAGGAGAAGTAAAGAAGAGTGAAGGCGAAGTGCACTTGATCTTGCCAGATCCAACAACAATTGGCCCCGAGAGTTCCTCCTCTTCCTTCCCCAAGGTTCACGTCGCTAGGTCAATTCATGCTTCGACGTACTCCCGCCTCGTGTTTTCGACAGAGTGTTGTGCCATACTTCGAGAATGACACGGTTCGGAGGAACAAACTCTAACTCATTTGGGTGAAAGCCCCTTCTTCCAATCCCGTAGAGAGGCCTGGAAGAATTGATTGAGAATAACAAGACGATTGACCAATTGATTGAATCATCCTAAATAAAGACATCATGCCCTAGACGCGAAGGTGAGTAAGAGACCCAGGTGAATTCTGCGAAGATAGAAGAGCGGACTTCTGAGGAGACTGAAAGCCTATAAATAATAGGAATGGCGAACTTGAGCCTCATCCTTCAAAGGTTTGGTGTATATTTGTCAGTGATAGGTGAAATCTATTCTGGAATGCCTAAGACCGCCTCAGTTGACTTAACTGCTTGAGCAGCCCGATTCAAGTCTCAGTAGAATCCGAGGAATGCCCTGAGTGGAACCATACCGAGCGAAGAACTATACTGGAAAGCTGAACGAGATTGCCCTTTGCACTGTTTGTCTTACCCTTGGCCTGGACTGACTGAGAGCAGGAAGTTGATTGACAGAGCGAAGGCGATCCAAAAGGAGTGAGCAAAGCGACCGGTCGGGTAAAGCACTGGCTTCCTTGAAGCCTTACGACCTTCTCCGGATAGGAAAAGCAAAGCCAGAAAGATCAATCTAAAGGCCCGCTGGGCAACATCAATACCTGACTGACCGGCTATTGGTATTTGCTTCCGTGTCAACAAAGGGGAACGAACGCTCTTTCTTTTGTAGAAAGAAAAACCCCTTGAATGCAGTCTCCTGCCTGCCAACGAGATGGAAGAAAGGAGGTAACATGAACGGCAGCTAGAAGTAGGAGTGGGAGGTCTTTGAGGAAGGGCAATGCGGAATGTCTAGTCTAGGATTCATAGCTACTAGCTACAGCTTGCATTCGATTTCTTGTCTTGCACAATTACTGCCCAATCAAATTCATCGGTAAGGCAACTCACCGTCTTTGTCCCCAATTCTGGTCCATCGGCAGCCTATTATTTTGCTACAGAACAAGGCATTCTTGCCAAGACATTCCGACTACACCGCTTCCCCCAAAGAGGCAGACATCTAGCTAACAGCTCGTTGCTTTGACGGGGATATCTAAACAATATTCATTGCCTTCCTCCCCTGACTCGGACAAAAAGGCAGTTAGTTCACTTAGGGCAAGCAGTTTGTCGCAGCCTTTTCTTGTTCTTTCTAAGAGGGCATTCCTCGATGCATCCCCGTTTGCTTATGTTGGCAAGAAGGCCATTAGACTCACTTACTTCTTCTTCCTTGCGAATTGTCTTCGATTCGCTGCCCTTACCCTGCTAACTCTTTGAAAGAAAGTAAACCTCTTTCAGACTTTCCTATTAGAGAAAGCAGAATTTTATCATCCCAAGGGAAAGATGAATGGGAAGGGGGCGGAAGATCTACCCTTGAGGGTAATTAGAAGAAGAGGATTACCTACCTTTACTGTAAGGCTTTGGGGAAGCCTGCTCCGAGTAAACTCGCGATTCTCTTAGGCGGACAATTCTCTACATCGAGGAGGGAATTCTTTCATACTACCACAGCCTCAGCCGCTGCAGCAGTATCATCATCAGATACAGATTCTGATACTACTCTTTGCGGCATATGCGTCAATGACTTTTTATAACTAGCCTTCGGGAACAGGCGATAAAATAGAAGTGTGCCTTTTAATTAAACTAATGGCTTCTTTCTTTTTTTTTTATCGATAAAATTCATTTCATAGATCAAAAGTAAATACAAGTACACTGGGCATACCCAGGAGGAACAATACAACCCTATCCAACTATATCATCCAAATGGACGTCAAGAGGAAACAGAAAATACAAGCATCTAAATACATGTAATTGAATCTTTCCAAAAATCTTATCAGGATCCAGATTTTCAAATAGTTTACCATTACGTGCCGACAAAATGTGATATACCGTACAAGACATGCCAAGGACGCGAGCTTTCTTGATCCGGGATGTGCCACGATATGCCTTCTTGAACCATTTCAATGTACTATTCAGAGTCGTCATTGAGAACCTGATGTTGAGCCAAGCTCGAACCCTGTTCCACAATCTTCTACTGAAAGAGCAATCAAAGAAAAGATGCCGAATAGATTCCTCAACTGAATGACAAAGGACGCAACCCTTATCCACTGCAAACGGAAGTCTATCTCTGGTAAGCAACTTGCCAAGAGCACCCAACCACAAAGTGAAGGCATGCTTGGGCAGGATGCAAGAATTCCAAACAACTGTAGCCCACGGCACCTTAGGAGATTTCGACCCTTGAAGAAACGATAGGCCTGATTGGCCCCTGACCCAGTAGCAGAAAACCAAGAGGATAATAGATGCATAGCACGATCTGAGGAACCTGCAGAAAGGAGCAACTCATCCCGAATACATAGTATCTTCTTAATCAACGGTGAATCAATATGCCTAGCAGACCAAGTCCATAAATCCCCTCTGCCCAGATATATATGATGTATCCAGCGAACCCACAATGATTCTTTCCTAGTATGGATATCCCAGAGTACCTTAGCAAGTAAAGACTTGTTCCAGCACCTGAGATCCCTAAGACCAACACCACCCTCCTCCTTAGAGTTACACAGAGAAGCCCAAGAGATTGGGGGATGCTTACTGTTCCACACAAAAGCACGACAGACACTATATATTTTATCAATAATACCGAATGGTATAGGCAAAATAGATAGCCAAAAACATGAAACTCCCTGAAGAACTGAACGAATAAGCTCAACTTTACCTGCATATGACAAGGTCCGACGAGGCCAGGAGTTCAGCCTGACAATAATAGAGTCAATAAGCGTACTAAAATCAGCTGATCTCAATCTCTCTCCGCAGCAAGAGGGATACCCAAATAGCGGAAGGGCATTACCCCTAGCAAAAAATCAGAGATCATCGGCATATGCAAGGTGGGTGATCCCCGACCGTGCACATAGGGGGTGGTAATTCAAATCCGAAGAGGTCGTGTCCCTTTTAACCAATCTCGGAAGAAACTCAATGCAGGTAGCAAACAAAAAGGGGGATAGAGGATCACCCTGACGAAGTCCCCTCCGCCCAGTGAAGAATTCATGAAGACCACCATTGATTGAAATAGAGTATGAGGCAGTAGAAACACACTCCATAATCCAAGCAACAAAAATCATTGGGAAGCCCAGGCCAATGAGTACCTCACGCAAAAAGCTCCAATCCACAGTATCAAAAGCTTTTTGGATGTCCACCTTCATAATACACCTAGGAGAAACCCTCTTGCGACAATACTTACGAAGAAGCTCCTGAGCAAGGATGGTCGTAGATCAGATAAAACACGACCCTTGACAAAGGCTGCCTGAGCCGGATCAATAACAGATTCAAGAACACCAGAAATCCTGGATGCTAGTATCTTGGAGATAACCTTGTAAAACACATTACAACAAGAAATGGGCCTATAATCCCCAACCCGAGAAGCATGTGAATTCTTGGGGACAAGAGCAATGGCGGAGTGATTAATCTGCTTCAAAAGAGAACCAGTGCGAAAGAACTCCAAAACCGCTAATGAAAATTCCTCCCCTTCCAATACTTCTTAAAGAAATAAGCATTAAACCCATCCGGACCCGGGGCTTTTTCCCAATACTAAATAATGCATCACATACCTCATCACTGGTAACGTCTGCCGCAAGGAGCTGTCGCTGATCAACTGAAAGAACAGGGCCAGAGTGAAGTATGTCCCGATCAAGAGCCTCACATGTAACTGAGGTGCCAAGCAAGCGAGTATAAAAACCCACAAACTCCTCCTCCACTTGGGGGAGGCAAGATGTAAACTCCCCATTATCAAGACAAAGGGACGTAATGGAGTTACGCTTAGAATTCCGCTTCGCAAGATCATGGAAAAATCTTGTGCATCTGTCACCATTTTTTAAGTATTCACACTTTGCCTTTTGTGCATAGAACGAACGTTCAGCCTCCAATAGATTCCATGCTGTTTTCCGAAGATGAGCTATATGTTGGGCGTTCGAAACACCCCAAAATCCGAAAGCAGGTGGGACTGCGCCTCATATAGAGCAGAGCTAGTTTCGCTTCACGAGCTCTTGAGGAAATGTGAGAGAAGTGAGTAGAATTAAGTTTCTTTAGTTCCGCCTTCAGAGCCTTAAGTTTAATGCAAACAGAATATTGCCTAGACCCACACACATCCAAGGACCATACTCTGCATACTATATCAATAAAAGAGTCATGCTCAGCCCACATATTAAAGAATTTTAAAGGCCGCCTAGGACTGTCCTCAGAATGAAGAACAGAGACAATACACGGCGAGTGATCAGATAAGCAACCCGGGGCAAGAACTCCGCATAAGCACGAAAGTTAGCCATCCACCACAGATCATTGACTAATGCTCTATCCAGCTTAGACATCACCGTATTATTCGTCCAGGTAAAGAAACAACCCACAGAATTAAGGTAAGATAAACCAGAAGAAGAGCAACAAAGAGTAGGGTCACGAACCTCATAATCAGTAACAGGCAAACCGTTGAGCTTCTCCTCCGGTTTGAAAACATTATGAAAATCTCCCATAACCAGCCACGGACCCATAATGGAAGGGCACAGATCACTAATGGTATCCCACAGGGGTCGCCTAGAGACAATAGTGTGAAAACCATAGACAAAGGTCACAAATAAAGTGACCGAAGAGCCAAGCCCAACCATTACAGTCAGGAGAAGCACGGGCGTGACGTCCTGGAAGCGAACGTGTAAAGCATAGCGCTTTTCGCATATCACTTATCCCAGTCACCCCTTTCATCCAGAGAACGTAAGTTCAAAGCCTAATTCTTTCCTTTTCTGCTTATTCACATCCTCACTCGAATAACACAAAAGATTTCGAACTTACAGCCACTACCCCTAAACATCTTTCTATGACACCCTGCCTGACATCGTCACGAGTAAGCCTCCCTTTCTTTTTTTTTTTTTCAATCGCGTTTGATGATTGTTTATTGTGAATCCGTTCGACATATATGCCTTCATTCGGGCCTCAAAAAAGCAGAGAAATGAAGAAGTGACGTCCACGCCCGTGGCTCTGTAAGACCTCCACGCAAGCCCTCGGTCACCGAGCCGCCCTCGTCCGCTCTACAGGACACAACCCCGGCCAGCCTTCCTCTACCCCCGCTACCACAAAGATCACTGCCCAGCCACCGCTGGAGGGTACCAACTGAGCAAAATGGATAAAATTCGGTTGAAGACCGGAGAGATAAGGGAAAGAAGAGAGAAGAAAAGGGAAGGTTCTCTAGAAGATTTGCTTGGAGCTGTTCACTTTAACTTGGTCGCCTGGTATCTTGAAACCTCTTTGCTTGCGGGGGCAGGAGTGGAAACGTCTGAGAGAGCGCTTCGCGAAAGAATCGTGTGGCGCGGTTAAAAGTTTCCCGTTGGGGTTTCCGACCCTCCTGGTCTCCACCTACTTGTGGAAGAGGTGGGATTCTTTGATATTAAGGTGTCAAGGCAGTCGAAGAAGGCCACAAGTGGAAGCAACCGATGCTTTGATCATGACTCCTTGCTGCCAGTCCGTGCTTGCTGTCATGCTGGCAAAAGCAGGGGTTTCGGTAAGTTTTACCTACTATTGGATTTGAACCAATGACTCTCGCCGTATGAAAGCGATACTCTAACCGCTGAGTCAAGTAGGTCAAGCTGAGTCAAGTCAGATAAAATAGACCCCTATAAGAGAAAGCGTTATCACTATACGAAATGAAGCAGCGGCTAGCACGCTAAGCTAAGATCAACCACTTGGAGAACGCGGAGCCTTTCTTTTTTGGTCGTCTGTCTTAATAAGTGGATTCCGATTCATGCGGTCGTTCTCTGCTGCATTGGTCTTTTCACTCCCCACTGGCCACCATAACAAAATGTTTCCACTATATCTCAGGAGGGGCGGGTCCAAGTAGGAAAAAATTCACTAAGAAGTAGGGTATACAACAATGGATCAATTCATTCAACAAAATCCGTTCGGATCAGACCTGGATGAATGGGATTGGTCTGACCTCTCGCTCGGATGTAAGACTCCCGCCGCCGACAGATGCCCCATGCCACCTTTCGTGAACTGCAATGCCCGAGAATGAATTGTGATATAGCGCCGAATAAGCCACAGCTCTATTCCCGACTCTTCTTAGGAACCAAAGTAAAGACAGTAGAATTACATATATGCTTTCATCCGGCAGAAAACCAGTTTTTGAGAACTCTTACACAGTAGCCACCACATCATGCCCCAAAATCTCCAAATCGCTCTTATAGAATTCCGCATTCAAGCCATCTCGACCAGGACCCTTCATACTAAAGAAGGCCTCAAACATTTCTTTTTTACTAAACTAAAGGGGATCTGAAGAAAAAGAGTTTGCTCATCAGAAAACTGATGCAAGACTAACTTTAGCATAAGAAAGGGAAGCATGCATTGACAAACTATTCGACATACGGACCTAGCTGATTGATGTCCATAAGCAATCTTCCTGGTCTAAGAGCAGCCTGAAATCAGAAGTTCACACTCAGCGTGAAGGAAAGCGCTTCTACTCTCTCTGAGCCCTCCATACAGTGATCACCAGCCTTGCCTTAGTTCTCTTCTCGTTCAATGCTGTCTTTTCAGCGCTTCTGGAAGCATGCCAAGGTGAAGTTCTTGACGATCTGTTTAACCTTTTTCCGGATCTTCATCTTGCCCTATGAGCTTATGCAGTGAGTGCCGATGTTCAGGATCCTTTAGTTCTGAGCGAGGGCTTGACCCGTTGAGGAGGACATCTTCTTCTGCATCTCTCTTGTCAGATCGCCCATGATGGGACCCCGTGTCTACGTCGTCGAAGAGATGGTCTTGGGACCCCATTTCCCACAGTAGACATAACTCTTTTCTTATTCCTATGAGATAGCTCTTTCTAGCCTCTATGGCAACTTCTCTAAAAAGCCCCGGCCCCGTAATCAAAAGACAACTCTTCCATTTCGGAAGGGAGACATTGGCACGACATTGTAGTAATCTTATTTTCTGGAATAAGAATTGTAGTAGGGTATGGGGCGCTAAAGAGACATTACTGACTTGAAGCTCTGACCTCGGCTGTGAAACTAATGTTTTGAAGTTTCTTCCTTAGGATGATAGTTTATATAAATAGACCTATTTGCCGAAACGTAGCTTGAATTCATCTATAGAATTCGGAAAATCGGCAGACTAAACGAAAAAGGTAAGGCTTGAACTGGCACTGCTGGAACCCCTTATAAATAAGGGTCGCTAACAAAAGGTGAAAGGAGGCCCTAGAGGAAGAATCTTTATACGAGTTCGAGGCGTGTAGCTTATAGTTACAGTTAGCCGACTCAATAGAAGAATGAAATAGGTGGGATCAGAAAGGGAAGTGCCATCCAACTTGGGAAGCTCGGTACCACTAGTAAGAGGAGTGGCCCAAGGACGAGAATAAAGCATGTCTGCCCTTTCAAAGGAAAGGCGATCCTGTCTGTCCAAGACTTTTTCGAAGCAGAATGCATTTTGCTAATGTGCACGGAGTTTAGATGAAATCCGGGTGGACCTTAGTTAGATTAGAGCTGCTGTCTCGGAAGGGTTGGTTTGTATGGGGCAAGAACATCAGGAAGGCCGGAAATAAGAAGAAGTCTTGAAGGGGGGGCTTCAACTAGTAACAACAACGCCCTTTCTGGGCAACTTTGATTTTAGGGATAAAAGTAATAAAATGTTGGAAGAGATGCCCCTTGAGCCTGGTGTGAACTCCTAACCTACTTATTTTCATCCAACAGCTAACTCGATGACACTTTGGTTGCCGCAAAGAGATTTCTATCTCCGAATCTAAGCTACCTCATCACAGTCAATCAGTCTATTTATCCCAGCCAGAGGTTGTTCCAGAGAGAATTCCTACGGCATCAACAGGAAAGCGGTCTAAAGCCAATATCGATGAAAGGGGCGTAGCGGGGAAAACAGTTCCTTTGATAGGTTAGCTAGAAGAATCAAGAGAATAACGAAATTCGTAAGAATTCTTCCCAATTCCATGGTACTTCACAAGTAGTCATTCGTATTGGTGACTCTTAGCTTCTTCCTCTAGCCTTTAGCTTGGCACTAGGTTTAGTCTTCCTTCCCCTTCGAACTTCACTATCTGGCTATCGAGAATGAACTCGAATGTTGTTAGAATAGGCTGCAAGAATAGAATGCAATTCCCCCTTCATCACTCTCTATCTCCGGCCCTTGCCTTTAGTTAGCGTGCACTTCCCTTGCTTGCTTGGAGAGTGAAAATCCTTACACGGTAGACCAATAGCATCGGATTCAGTCCTTTCCTTCTTTCTTACTTTCATTCTCTACTAGCCTGAGATAGAGATCCAAACAAAAGCTGAATGCCCGAAAGCAAAGACAGATTCAAAAGTAAAATACACCGGGATCATTGGTTGATACTTCCCTTGAAGGGACAGTGGAATTAGGTTCTAAAAGATCAAGTCCTATAACCGCAGCTCCAGCTACTAAGTCATGAACCAATGCGACTAGAACTACTTATGATATTCGGCGCAATTAGTCTAGCTAACCCAATCATGCCTGAGCCTTCTCGTTCGATCCAACCGGATTCCCCTAAGCTAAGGGCTCTCGGAATACCCCTGAAAGAGTCACTCTAACGGGGCATTTCACTAGTAGAATTTCCTCGGGTAGAAGAACGTAACTCAATTCAGCTTAGAATTCATCTATTCCTATTCATTAATCTAATCCAGATCAACTATTTACCATTCCATTTGGAAGGGCTGATCTTGTTTACTCAGATTCCTTCTGGTACTGCTTTCAGCCAACTAGCTCATTGAAGCCTTGCCTTCTAGCTTTTTCCCTCGGCTCGGATCATAGAACTGCCTTGTCCCGATTGAACTGGAATTGGATAAAGACCGGAGACATACTTTCCTGAATGCAAGCTTCAAGCAAGGGTTTCTCATCAATCCTTCGAGGGAGATCCCTGGAAAGAAAGAGTTGTAAACAGTTCGATCCCTTGCAAGCAGGGGATTTGGGCAAAAAGACTCGGGATGAGCTCCTTAGCGCTTACTCCATCGGCAGTAGATGACCTTTCTAAGGCACCTGGCTTCCTCCAGACTTTCCGTAAAGCGCTTAGAAGGGAAGGGCCCATGCAACCTTCAAAGGAAGGAAAGAGATCCCAGGTGCAGTGCCTATTCACTCTGAATCGGATCTTGCACTTTCAGACCGGTCCTTTTAGGGCTTAGTTAGTCTAGTCTTTGAGCGAGATCCAATGACGGAGGTTCGTGATCTTCTATCTATAAGATAGACAAAAGTGGAATGCTGACTGACTAAGGGCAGGGCTAAGTGAACTTGGGCTATTTTCACTGGTTTCATTTCCGAACAGAACAACAACTCCCTTTCAAGGGGCAAAATCAAGGCTAGAGTGCTTTCTCGAGGGGTTAGATCCAGGTATGATCTTGCCAAAAGGGGAGTTTACGCTTCACGCCCTGGAATGGAATAACTTCAGAAAGCCGAGTGCCGAACCGGAGATAAAGACGTAAACTTCTTAGAGCTACTTGAAGCTATACTCAAAGAAGGCCTACGCTTGACTTGTTCCTCCATTTGAGAGTTCCGTTCCAGCTAGCGAGAGCACTACTCTACATGATAAGCAGCGAGTTTTTAGGTTCAGTAACGAACGATTGGGGATTTCGAAGATCCGATCTTTTCACATGCAATCCTCGATGAGATGATTCAATTAGGCCCGTTTTTGATCCTGAATGAATGGACGAAGGGTATCACATTAGGGACCCCTCTCAACTAGGTATTCGGCCTAACTTGCTGCTATACGCCAGTGCTCGCGTTCCATTAGATCCCACGGGTAATCAGATGGCAGTTCGATTCCTTCTACTTCCACTGAAGGGACTCTCAAAGACTCAACTAAGCTAAAGTTACAAAAGTCTTGGAAAGAAAGAGATATGCATCCGCTCGGGCAACCAGGGGGTCGTTCACACGACAGGTCCACAGCTACAAGGTAAGCGACAAGACCGAGTGTTCAAGCGTTTGGAAGCAATCGAACTAGACTTCACCAGACCCCTAGGAGGACAGCGGATAAGCAGAGATTCCGAGAATCCAATCTACTCTGAATTGATCCAACATCAGTAATTTCGAACATCACAACTATAAATAGGAATGATTTCCGGTATAGAGTCAGTGTATAGTAAATTATTGTATGCATAGGATATTAATAGTTGAATGAATCCCGGTCACCGATGGCTAAGATCCAATCCTCACTCTAACTTTAGGAAGCTCACTTCTACCTTTTCTTGTGCGTTCAGGGAGAAAGAAAAACTATAAATAGTTATGTATAGAATACTCTCGATTGATTGGTTGTAATGTTCACGAGGTTTATATAAAAAAATGTTCAGTGAGATTACTTTTCTACTGACTGAATCGCTTGAATTAGCTGAAGGAAAGGAGGCTTCTGGCTCGGCCGGTCTCACTGGAGCACTCGCTCTAATGAATGTAACGTGCCCCTACCTTCCCTGAAAAAGAAACTGCGGTTGTAAGAGACCTCTTCCCTATTGTTCGAGTGATTGTTGCCTTGGCAGATAATCCTGACAAGCCTCGCATTGAAGCAAGTTCTATAACTGGATCGCAGACATAAACACTGGAAGGCGATGGAACTGAACTAGCTTAGGCTCTTTCCCTTGCGGCAGGCTCGAGATACCTCTTCATAAGTTATTTTATCTAAAAAAAAAGTAAGAAGAGGTATAAAATAACTCTACTCTATAGAGAGGGAGAGGCAACCATGGAATAATCCAAAGTCAATCGAAAAACAAAGAAGGGCAAAATCTTAATACCTCACAACTGGATCAATGGCTGGCCTTAGGACTGCAGCAAAAGGAACTCACCCTTTCCTCTTAGATTGGCTGAATCGTCTTCTCGACTAGAGATAGTATATTACCCCTATCAAAGCACATGGAAAGACTTAGCACTTAAAAAGAGAGGAATTCAAAAAACTGAAACTAGATTGCTGGCAACTGCAACAGGACCTCCAAGCGCAAGGAAGGAAAGAGCCGGGGCCGGGAAGATAGAATTCTTATTGTGGAACTTCAACCCCAGGTAAAGGAGAAGCATTGTAAGGACGAAGCACTAGGATTAGCGAAATGGGAGTGCTTAACTAAAAGATTTAACATATTAAAGCGTTACATCTATTACAAGCCTTATTCCGTCTTAGCCTTATACACGCCATATCTGACCTATCCAAGATAAGCAGAAATGCCTGGAAAAGTCATTCTCTTAGGTCTGGCCTCACAACTGTAAGGAAAAAGAGGCCTTAGGCCTGCAAATGCAGAACCCCTACTTGATTAAGGGGCAGGGACTGCTTAAAGTAAAGGTTTAAAAGGGATCGCTGGGGAACTCCTTCGTATGGACCACAAAAAAAGAGGACTCCAACAGGCTCGCAGACAGAATCAATGGATGGAAGAGGAGGGGCTCACCTTAGAACTGTTATAAAAGCTATCCCTATGGTATGCCTGTTAGCTCTTATGCTCGGTATTAAGAGTATAAATGATAGCACTCCAATTGGAAGGCTTTCAAACAACCTAGCTTTTACTCGAAAGCATTAGCAATTTAAGGCGAAAGAAAAGACAAGTAATCTTTCATTTTTCTAGTGGGCGGACTAGAAATGGCTCGCAGAAAGAAGAGATCCAATTCCAACTTCTATTGAAGGAGCTGAACATTCTTCCACAGGGAAGGCAGAACGCATGACAGAAGATATGACAGGGCTTGCGGAAGCACTACAAAGGGCAGGAGTGGACCAAGAGCCAAAGCCCAATAGTTCTACCAAGCAAAGTATATTGGGCCTGTAAGATCGTTAGCTTGTTAGCTTATTAGAAAGTCAAACAACTGGCTATGCAACTCCAGGATATGAAAATACAACTCGATTAGATGGGCTTTCAACAGGAGGAGCTTACCTTTACCTTACCAATTGGGCTTTTTTACTTTCTTGAAAAAGGGACAGCTCTCACTGGAACACTCGCTGTAACAAGGGATGAAAGCACTTCACCTGAACCGACGTAGAAGCACTGATTAGAATAGCCCGAGAGAGCTAGCCCGGAGAGTTATTGCTGCTGCCTTTCCTAAGAGGGGTGAGGTATGAGATACTTCCACAGGTTTTGGCTTACTTTGCTTTCTAGCTTACCCGAGAACCTTCAACGTCAGATGGTGAAGAATTAGAATGAAACCCTCCCTCCAAGCATAGGGAGACCTGGAAATAGATACTCATAAGCACTCAAGTAATATGAGATATTTTATCAATTCACTCAAGGAATTGAAATGGCACGGGTAATCCCTTATGATATAAGATAAAAAACTTTATTAAACTGAACAGGCTCTAGCCCTTTTGCCTTAGTCCTCTCTTGCTCGCTTGAAAAAGAAGTAGAAATAGTGGCTTACCTAAGATCCTTTGCTTTCGTTTCTATCCCAGGCTTTCTTGCGTAAGGAATCTAGCTTTCAAACTGACTTGCTCGCCTAAGGACTGCAACAGGCTCGTTAGATTAGGGGTTTGCTAGATCAGAAGTAGAATTGCCTGAACCATCACAGGCGATAAAAACAACTCCCCCTGCCTTGAAGAATAACTGTAACCTGGCTTGAACTCTAACCTTGCCTGAAATGAAAACTAGCTTTCTATAAGCATTTTAAAAAGCTTGTCCCACAGAAAGGGACGGAGTTGCTCGACGACTAATCAATAAGCAAGGAGAGAGACATCTTAGGAAAGGGCTCTTATCCTTCCTTTTGCTGCATTTATAAGGGCTTGCTGGAAGTCTTACAAAAGGAATAGAATATTATGGAATGGCCTTAAGAAGGACTACAATTTATACTGGTTATGGGTAGGCAACTACTTCTTCAGCATAATATTAAGCCGAGACTACCACTAGATAAATTACCCAAAGATAATGAAAGACGCAACGTATCCCGGAAAAACTTGCTCACATTCGATCATAGGGGCACTGCCAAAGGCAGGACTGGCTGCAAGAGAAGTAATTAGAATAGGCTTTTAAAACTGCCTTACTAAAATCCCTCTTACTCCGGTCTAGCAATTTCATCCTTCTTAACACTGGAGCAAATATTCCTGCTTTTGCCCTAGCAAAGACTGCAACTTGCTCAAAAGTAGAAAAGAACCCTTGGAATGCCATCCCCCTGTGCACGAACCCAATTCTGCATCCTTCATTGATAACGGCTCACTATGCGATAGGAGAGCTTCTAGAATAACTTAATGAAAGCAATGCCACAGCACAGCATGGATATCTGAACTTTAGATAGACCGCGGATCCTCTGAGTGAGGTGATGCCGTGGAGATAGACTCAACATAAGGTCCAAGGAGCATCCTAATCGCAACCTCTAGAAGGAGTGAAAGCACCCCTTAGTTAGGATGGGATTGAGATGGAATGAATAGAGGGATCCTGTGAGATCAATATGATCGCTTGAGCATGGTGCTCCGCCATAGGGAGAGGAATTGAAACTTACTTGGCCAATAGGCTACAAGGGTCTATTAGAGTAAGGGCTAGTGAGCCCAGATTTTTAGTAGCCTGAGAGAAGGAGTTAGCTTAGCCCAAGATTCTCTGGGGAAGTTAGAAAAGGATATTCAATAGGTATGGGGAAGGGAAGCTACCTTGCGTCTACTAGCACGAATGAAAGGGAAATGTTCAATCATGTCAATAAAGCTGAGATGCTTCTACTTCCAAAATAGCTTCTGCTGGCATCATCAAAAGAGAAAGAATCAGTCTTAGTGGTTGCCAATAGAGAAGGTAGACGGCGCTTTAGCCCTTCAATGGTGCAAAGTAAAATGACTGTACCAAGGAGTTATTCTAAATGACAGATCGGTGTGCTTTAAGTGTGCTCTCTATCCTTTTGTAAGTAAAGCCAAGTAGTGAAAGCATGGAAAGGGCGATTGACTGATGGCAGCAATCTGGGTGAGTAGGACCGGGGGCCAGTGACTCCTTGCTATGATCAACCTGTAATGGGGGCTTTGCTGCTAAATCCCGTTTTTTTTGAACTTATACTTGTAGCATAACACATATATTTCTTTCTTTCGGGAAATATGGTATGACATGTAATTTCTAAAGGAAAAAGCTATTATGCCTGCAGAAAATGATCTATGGGTAAATAAATTCTAGCTAGTTTCAAATAGAGCAGGATCATTGGATACCTAAAGTTGGTGGATCTATATGTATATCAATATGTATATTGGGATCAAGGGTATGTTATTAGTTTAGATCTAACCAATTTGATGAAAAACTCCTAAGGGTTCACATCAACTAGCACTAGTTTGATGAGAGTTCCTTAGGAAACAAAAAAAAGTAAAGTAAAAGTAATTTGGGGTATTCTCTCAATTCCAATAAAATGAAATCGGATCAAGTATGAGTTGGCGATCAGAACATATATATATATATGGATAGAACTTATAACGGGGTCTCGAAAACTAAGTCATTTTTGCTGGGCCCTTATCGTTTTTTTAGGTTCATTAGGATTCTTATTGGTTGGAACTTCCTTTGGTATAAATTTTATATCTTTTGTTCCGGCTCAGCAAATTGTTTTTTTTTTCCACAAGGGCTCGTGATGTCTTTCTACGAGATCGCGGGTCTCCTTATTAGTTCCCATTTGTGGTGCACAATTTCCTGGAAAAAAATCGTCGCATATTCCTCCGATTCCGTATAAAAGATATTCAGTCCGTTAGAATAGAAGTTTCAGAGGGTATTTATGCTCGTCGTATCCTTTATATGGACATCAGAGGCCGGGGAGCTATTCCGTTGACCCGTACTGATGAGAATTTGACTTCACGAGAAATTGAACAATTGGCCTATTTTTTGCGCGTACCAATTGAAGTCTTTTGAGAAAAGGAAGGAAATGGGCTGAAGAATGAATGCTTTCTCAGCAGGAGAGAAAAAATGCAAGAATCCTGTTTTTTATATAACATAACTTAACTGAAGTTTCGTCAAAACGTTCAGTCGAGCCAAAGCCGATGTATATGGAACAACCATAAAACAAAACTCCCTCTTTTGTGGTTTTTTATGCGTATCCAAATCCATGCAACTCAATTCAAACAAGTAACAAATTGAACTACTAGATTCAATTCATCGGATATATAAAACGATTTCGAAAGAAAGAAATTTCTCTTTTTTTATCCTTTCTTTTGTGTTCCATTACTAACCAATAATGGGTTTTCTTAATAATGATAACAGGCCCATTTCTGTCTTGTTTTACCACTCATTTTTTTTTATCATCACAATATCTTTCTCTCAATTATTCTATTTTAGGTAATGAAGAACTTGTTATTCTTAACTCTTGGGCTCAGGAATTCCTATATAACGTAAGCGATACAGTAAAAGCTTTTGCGATTCTTTTATTAACGAATTTATGTATCGGATTTCATTCACCCCACGGTTGGGAACTAATGATTGGTTCTGTCTACAAGGATTTTGGATTTGTACATAATGATCAAATCATATCTGGTCTTGTTTCCACTTTTCCAGTTATTTTCGATACTCTTTTTAAATATTGGATTTTCCGTTATTTAAATCGTGTATCTCCGTCACTTGTAGTTATTTATCATTCAATGAATGATTAATAAATGATCCACCAATATTAATTTAATCAAATTAGAATGTTTCTTAATGTATAGTTCTACATAAGCATTAAAAACTTTCTACCCGGGGGATTTTCATCCTATAGCATTCCAGTAAAATGATTCCAGTAAATAGCAGAATCGTGGATAGGGAACTATACGAGCAACCTACCCAATTTATTGTAGAAATTTTGGATCAATGATTAGACCATGCAAACTAGAAAGACTTTTTCTCGGATAAAGGAACAGATTACTCGATCTATTTCCGTATCGCTCATGATATATATCATGACTCGAACATCCATTTCAAGTGCATATCCCATTTTTGCGCAGCAGGGTTATGAAAATCCACGAGAAGCGACTGGACGTATTGTATGCGCCAATTGCCATTTAGCTAATAAGCCCGTGGATATTGAGGTTCCACAAGCGGTACTTCCTGATACTGTATTTGAAGCAGTTGTTCGAATTCCTTATGATAAGCAAGTGAAACAAGTTCTTGCTAATGGTAAGAAAGGGGGTTTGAATGTAGGGGCTGTTCTTATTTTACCGGAGGGGTTTGAATTAGCTCCTTCCGATCGTATTTCTCCCAAGATGAAAGAAAAGATAGGCAATTTGTCTTTTCAGAGCTACCGCCCTAATCAAAAAAATATTCTTGTGATAGGGCCTGTCCCTGGTCAGAAATATAACGAAATCGCCTTTCCTATTCTTTCCCCCGACCCCGCTACTAAGAAGGATGTTCACTTCTTAAAATATCCTATGTACGTAGGGGGAAATAGGGGAAGGGGTCAGATTTATCCCGACGGAAGCAAGAGTAACAATACAGTTTATAATGCTACAGGAGCGGGTATAGTAAGTAAAATCATACGAAAAGAAAAGGGGGGGTACGAAATAACCATAACAGATCCGTCGGATGGAGGTCAAGTGGTTGATATTATCCCTCCTGGACCAGAACTTCTTGTTTCAGAAGGTGAATCCATCAGATTTGATCAACCATTAACGAGTAATCCTAATGTGGGTGGATTTGGTCAGGGAGATGCAGAAATAGTACTTCAAGATCCATTACGTGTCCAAGGTCTTTTATTCTTCTTGGCATCTGTTATTTTGGCACAAATCTTTTTGGTTCTTAAAAAGAAACAGTTCGAGAAGGTTCAATTGGCCGAAATGAATTTCTAGACTCGCCGATTTATCGACATCAAGTTCGTAAAAAGAAACAAATTATTGTTGTCGATTATGTTTCATCAAAAAAAACTGAAATTCTGAAAAACCTTTTATTTACTTGATTTATACTATTTTTCTACGAGCTTCGGGGAATCTCTTGTACCGCATTCCTAGTCATATCATATATAGGTAGATCTTTTTTGAAGAAGACTATTTTATTTGACTTTACCACCACTTTCTTTGTTTTTTTAGCCAAATTGAATTCGTACGACTATGTTACTATACTATATGCCGGATTTCAACTATCAATCTTATTCTATTTCAAATAGAATAAGATTGGGATAGATAGTCGCATAAGTAAGCGCGGAACTATAAATGCGGGCAACAAATAATTCTAGGAGGGATTCTTTGTCTTCCTATTCTTCTTCTATAGAAAAGTATCTCTTTATTCTTCAATTCCTACCTCGGGGATTTCCCCTCTTCTTGTGAGCATGAAAGCAGGAGACTCTTTCTTATTCTTAGTGAAGCTTGCCCCTTAGGGATCATGCACGTGCTTTTTTGAATCAGAAAGAGCCATTTACCCTTGATCCGAGATCCACATCCACTACCTTAGCCTTAGGCCCGAATTCGCAGTTGATTCAACAAGAGCAATCACCCTTTCTGAAAGACGACTTGGGAGCTGGTCTTTCTTCTTACCCTTTAGCTATTCTATTCTTCCCATCGATCGAAGATGGCACGTGGGAAGTCGTTCAAAGGACTTTCTGCTTTAGCTTTCAATCACATGTTGATGAAAAAAGATTTTCCCATGACCTATTCAATTCAATAAACGGGTATTCACTCGATTGAGGGGGATAGCCTTTTTTTTATACTTCTGCTTAGCGAATGCCTTCTTAACCGGCTGACAGAAGTGAGGTCGAATCCCGTGCTTTCGGGCGATGCTTCTTCGGCACTCTATACTATAAAGGTCTTGGCTTGGCCACTCCTTTGTTGGTTGCTTTCCCATCTCTCAAACTAGGAATTTTAGCTTAGGAGAGCTCCTTCCTTTTCTGATATTCTACGCCGGGTTATTTGAATTTTCATATTTCTAAATAACCGAAATCCTTGGAAAAAGATTTGCTACTGATGCCATAGCCTAATTTACCTTTCCTTTCGGTTCTAGAGACTAGACTCTACCTAGTTCATTCATTCGTCCTAACAACAGGAGCTAGGGGAACAGAAAGCATGAGTGATTCATTCTCCGCTCCTTCGATGCGCCCCACGACAGAAAATTATTCTCGCTCACTGCTCCCCATCCCCGGATTCCTATTTTTCTTTTTAGCTCGTCCTCAATCAGTTACTCTTGTTTTGTGTTTGTGGTTCAACTCCTTGCAAGGGGACCAGGCTAGAAAGCCATTTTCTTTTGGGTCAGGGAGTGATCTAAACCCCTTTTTTTGTGCTTGCCTTGTAGAAGGAGAATAGGAGGATATCTTATACTGATTTGGATACCATGTAGGTCACCTCTAATTTATTCATCTCTAAGCCTTTATGTTATGAAAGCCCTTCCCGCACACAGAAAAAAAATAGGTATCTTGAGTCCCTACCCAACATACCTCTTTCAGGAGTGAAGTTCTGCCCCGGCTCTCCATTCCATAAATAGTTGAATAAAAGGAGGATAAACACTTCATGACTGACCCATATCCTATCCAAAGCACCTTTGTATTTATAGAGATAGGGGGCATAATTTATTTAAAGAAAACCCATTCCACCCGGCCTGACTCATGTCGAGCTTTAGGCCAATGAACCTCTTTTTTTCGCATAAAATGAAAGTATCAAAAGAAATCAGAGCTTGATCGGTAATGAGTCGTCCAGGTGCAATGCACTCTTAGTCTAATGTATTGTATAAAAATAGATTCTTTTTTGTAAAAATAAAAAACTTTAA